CCTCAGAAACGAAAGAAAGGGGGGAAAGCGAGGAAGAAACAGATATAGAAATAGAAACAACTTTCGAAACGAAGGAGACTAAAGAGGAACAAGAGGGATCCACCGAAGAAGATCCTTCTCCTTCCCTTTTTTCGGAAGAAAAGGAGGATCAAGTTTATGAAACTTCTTATCCGGATGGGAATCAAGAAAATTCTACGTTAGAAATACTTCAAAATAAAGAAGAAAAAAACCTCTTCTGGTTTGAAAAACCTCTTGTGACTCTTCTTTTCGATTATAAACAAAGGAAGCGCCCTTTTCGATATATAAAAAATAATCGATTTGAAAACTCTGCTATAAAAACCGAAATGTCACAATATTTTTTTTACACATGCCGAAGTGATGGAAAACAACGAATATCTTTTACATATCCACCCAGTTTGTCAACTTTTTTGGAAATGATCCAAAGAAAGATGTTTTTATCTATAACAGAAAAAAAAAAACCTTCTGTGGAATTATATAATAATTGGATTGATACCAATAAACAAAAAGAAAACCATTTAAGCAATGAATTTCTAAATAGAATAGAAATTCTAGATCGAGGATTTCTTACTTTAGATGTACTCGAAAAAAGAATTAGATTGTACCTGTGTAATGAACAGACTCAAAAAGAATACTTGCCTAAAAAATATGACCCCTTCTTGAACGGACCTTATCGGGGAAAAATCAAATTTGATTTTTCCCCTTCAATTCTAAATAAAATTTCCACAAGAAATTCTATGGAAATTTTTTGTATAAATAAGATTCATGGTATCCTTCTTGCTACTGGTTATCAAGAATTTGAACAAAAAACAGCAATAGATATGCTTGATAGAAAATTATTATCAGCATCCAATTTCCATTTGAAAAAATTTTCTGTATTTCCAGAACCAGAACAAGGAAGAATCAATTCAAAATCAAAAGACCAAACAAAATTTTTACAACTTTTATTCAATATAGTTATAAAAGATCCCAACGATCAAATAACCCGAAAAAAATCTGTTGGACTAAAAGAAATCAATAAAAAAGTTCCTCGATGGTCATACAAATTAATCAGTGATTTAGAATACCAAGAGGATGAAGATGCGACAGGGTATAATGAGATTCGTTCAAGAAAAGCCAAACATGTAGTGATTTTTACTGATAATCAGCAAAACCCCAATACTTATAATAACGAAAGTAATAATCCTGATCAAGCAGACGAGATATCTTTGATACGTTATTCGCAACAATCAGATTTTCGTCGAAATATAATCAAAGGCTCCGTGCGCGCCAAAAGGCGGAAAACTCCTATTTTGGAACCGTTTCAAGCAAATGTACACTCCCCTCTTTTTTTGGACAGAATAGACAAAGTCTTTTTTTTTTCTTTTGATATCTTCAGTCTGGCGAAATTCATTTTTCGAAATTGGATGGGGAAAAACACAGAATTAAAAATTTCGGATTATGTAGAGGAAGAAAGAAAAGAAAAAGGGAAAAAGGAGGTGGACAAAAGAGAAGAGAAAGCGCGGATAGAAATAGCGGAATCCTGGGATAGTATTATCTTTGCTCAAGCAATAAGAGGTTTCTTATTATTAACCCAATCAATTCTTAGAAAATATATTATATTACCTTCATTGATAATAACTAAGAATGTTGGCCGTATGCTATTATTTCAATTTCCTGAATGGTCCGAGGATTTCAAAGATTGGAATAGAGAAATGTATGTTAAATGTACTTATAATGGTGTTCAATTATCCGAAACAGAATTTCCAAAAAACTGGTTAAAAGACGGCATTCAAATTAAAATCCTATTTCCTTTCTGTCTGAAACCCTGGCACGGGTCTAAGCCGGGATCCTCAGATAAAGATCCGATGAAAAATAAAGGGCAAAAAGCCGATTTTTGTTTTTTAACAATTTGGGGAATGGAAGCGAAACTTCCTTTTGGTTCTCCCCGAAAACGACCTTCTGTTTTTGAACCTCTTTTAAAAGAATTCCGAAAAAAAATTAGAAAATGGAAAAAGACTGGCTTTCTAGTTTTAAAAGAAAAAAAAAAAATCTTTCTAACATTTTCAAAAGAAACAAAAAAATGGGTTATCAAACGTGCTTTTTTTATAAAAAGAGTAATAAAAGAACTTTCAAAAAGAACTCGAATTCCATTATTTGGATTACAAGAAGTATATGAATCGATTGAAACTAAAAACGAAAAAGATTCGACAATCATTAATAATAATCGGCCAGTTGATGAATCCTCCATTCAAATTCAATCTACAACTACAGATTGGACAAATTATTCACTAATTGAAAAAAAAACAAAAAACCTGGCTAATAGAACAAGAACAATCAGAAATCAAATAGAAAAAATAAAAATTACAAAAGACAAGAAAAAGGAATCTCTAACTTCCGAAATAAATATTATTCCTAAGAAAAAAAATTATAATGCTAAAAGATTCGACCAAAATATTTGGCAAATATTAAAAAGAAGAAATACTCGATTAATCCGTAAATCGAATTCTTTTATTAAATTTTTCAGCGAAAGGGTCCGCGTGGATATCCTTCTATGTATTAGTAATATTCCCAGAATCAATACACAAATTTTTCTTGAATCAACAAAAAAAATTCTTAATAAATACATTTACAATAATGAAACAAATCAAGAAAGAATTGATAAAAAAAATCAAAATACAATTGACTTTATAAAGTCAATTTCAAATAAGAATTCAATTTTTTTTTGTGACTTATTCTCCTTGTCACAAGCATATATATTTTATAAAATATCCCAAACCCAAGTTATTAACTTGTATAAATTAAGATCCGTCCTTCAATATCAAGATAGAACATCTCTTTTTTTTAAGAATGAAATAAAAGATTATTTTGGAGTGGAGAGAATATTTCATTCCGAATTAAAACATAATAAACTTTTGAACTCTGGGCTGAATCAATGGAAAAACTGGTTAAGGGGTCATTATCAATACAATTTATCTCAAATTAGATGGTCTAGATTAGTACCACAAAAATGGCGAAATAGAGTGAATCCGCGTCGTATGGCTCAAAATAAAGATTTTAAAAGGGGGAGTTCTTATCAAAAAAAAAATGATTCTAAAGCGAATCCATTACCAAAGAAAAAAAAGAATTTTAAAAAACACTATAGATATGATTTTTTATCATATAAATTTATTAATTATGAAGATAAGAAGAATTCCTATATTTATGAATCGCCATTACAAGTAAATAATAACCAAGAGATTTCTTATAATTACAACACACATAAACGTAAATTTTTGACTATGCTGAAAAGTATCTTTATCAATAATTATCCAGGACAAGATAATATTACGGATACGGATTTTGAAAAAAATCCGAATAGAAAATATTTTGATTGGAGAATTCTCTATTTTTGTCTTAGAAATAAAGTCGATATTGAGGCCTGGGTCAATATTGACACCAACAGTAATAAAAATACTAAGGCTAGTAATTATCAAAAGGTTGATAAAACAGATAAAAAAGAATTTTTTTCTATCACGATTCATCAAGATCAAGAAATCAACCCATCCAATAAAAAAAGATTTGATTGGATGGGAATGAATGAAGAAATACTAAATCGTCCGATATCGAATCTGGAACTTTGGTTCTTCTCCGAATTTGTACTACTTTATAATGCATATAAAAAAAAACCCTGGGTCATACCGATCAAATTACTTCTTTTAAACTTTACTGAAAATGGCAATGTTAGTGAAAATATCAAGGGAGAACAAAAAGGAGATTTTTTCAAATCATCGAATGAAAAAAATTTGGAAAATAAAGAAAAAAAAGAAACCGCAGGTCAAGGGGATGTTAGGTTGGTTCTCTCAAACCAAGAAAAAGATATTGAAAAAGATTATACAAGATCAAAGATAATAAAACATAAAAAGAAAAAGAGTAATACAGAAATAGAACTAAATTTCTTACTAAAAAAGTATTTGTTTTTTCAATTGAGATGGGATGATTCTGTAAATCAAAGAATACTAAATAATATCAAGGTATATTGTCTTCTGCTTAGAGTGATAAATCCAAAAGAAATTACTATATCTTCTATTCAAGGAGGAGAAATGAGTTTAGATATAATGCTGACTCAGAAAAATTTATCTCTTGCAGAATTGATTAAAAAGGGGATTTTAATCATTGAACCGATTCGTCTATCTGTAAAAAATGATGGACAATTTCTTATGTATCAAACCATAAGTATTTCATCGATTCAGAAGAGTAAGCACCAAATTAATCAAAGATACGAAAAAAAAAAATATGTTGATAAAAAAAATTTTAAAAAATGCATTTCAAGGCATCGAAGAATAGCCGGAAATAGAGACATAAATCCTTATGATTTACTTATTCCTGAAAATATTTTATCGTCTAAACGTCGCAGAGAATTGAGAATTCGAATTTGTTTCAATTCAAAGAATAGGAATGGTATAACTAAAAATCCAGTATTTTGGAATGTGAATAACATAAAAAATTGCGATCAAGTTCTGGATGAACGCAAACATCGTGATAAAGATAAGTTAATTAAATTAAAATTCTTTCTTTGGCCCAATTACCGATTAGAGGACTTGGCTTGTATAAATCGCTATTGGTTTGATACCAATAACGGGAGCCGTTTCAGTATGATAAGGATCCGTATGTATCCACTATTTAAAATTGGATAATGTAATGGTATATTTTTCCTATATATCCTGTACTATATCTGTTATATGAAAGCAAACAGAAACAGATAAATGCATGCGTTGTCTTACATTCTATTCTGATACATGATACTAATTCAATGATGTATCAAAAGGACTCAACTGAATTTTATTATTTTGTGAATGCCACGATGAAATTGAAAATTGAGTCGATCGTTGATTGATTAGTTTTATTTAAAAAAATTAGAAGTCCCAAATGAAATTCTGTATACCAGATTAAAATGGTCAATATTATTATTATTACTGATTAGTAAAATTCATATCTTAAAAAAGGATAAGGGGAGGCAGATTTCGTTTTATGGTAAAAAATTCAGTCATCTCAGCTATTTCGCAAAAAGAGGGATCTGTTGAATTTCAAGTATTCAATTTCACCAATAAGATACGAAGACTTACTTCACATCTGGAATTGCACAGAAAAGACTACTTATCTCAGAGAGGTCTACGGAAAATTCTAGGAAAACGTCAAAGGCTGCTGGCTTATTTGTCAAAGAAAAATAAAGTACGTTATAAAGAATTAATCGGTCGGTTGGATATTCGGGAACTAAAAACTCATTAATTTGAAGAACTTTAATTATTTGATTTATTAAATCTTGAATTTTAATGAATTTCTTTTCGTTTTCAACAACTCATGGACAAATGAATCGGGGAAAAACTTATGAATGTACCAGTTAAAAGAAAGGACCTTATGATGGTAAATATGGGTCCTCACCACCCATCAATGCATGGTGTTCTTCGACTCATAATTACTCTAGATGGTGAGGATGTTATTGACTGTGAACCAATACTGGGCTATTTACACAGGGGAATGGAAAAAATTGCAGAAAACCGAACAATTATACAATATCTGCCTTATGTAACACGTTGGGATTATTTAGCTACTATGTTCACTGAAGCAATAACCGTAAATGCACCAGAGCGATTAGGAAATATTCAAGTACCTAAAAGAGCCAGCTATATTCGAGTAATCATGTTGGAGTTGAGTCGTATAGCTTCTCATTTATTATGGCTTGGTCCCTTTATGGCAGATATTGGTGCACAGACCCCTTTCTTCTATATTTTTCGAGAAAGAGAATTAATATATGATCTATTCGAAGCTGCCACCGGTATGAGAATGATGCATAATTATTTTCGTATCGGAGGGGTGGCTGCTGATCTACCTCATGGCTGGATAGATAAATGTTTTGATTTCTGTGATTATTTTTTAACAGGAGTTGCTGAATATCAAAAACTTATTACGCGAAATCCTATTTTTTTAGAGCGGGTGGAAGGGGTAGGCATTATTGACGGAGAGGAAGCAATAAATTGGGGTTTATCAGGACCAATGCTGCGAGCTTCCGGAATACAATGGGATCTTCGTAAAGTAGATCGTTATGAGTGTTACGACGAATTTGATTGGGAAGTCCAGTGGCAAAAAGAAGGAGATTCATTAGCTCGTTATTTAGTCCGAATCAGTGAAATGACGGAATCTGTAAAAATTATTCAACAGGCTCTAGAAGGAATTCCGGGAGGGCCTTATGAAAATTTAGAAATCCGATGCTTTGATAGAGCAAGGGATCCTGAATGGAATGATTTTGAATATCGATTCATTAGTAAAAAACCCTCTCCTACTTTTGAATTGTCGAAACAAGAACTTTATGTGAGAGTCGAAGCCCCAAAGGGAGAGTTAGGAATTTTTCTAATAGGGGATCAAAGCGTTTTTCCTTGGAGATGGAAAATCCGCCCGCCGGGTTTTATCAATTTGCAAATTCTTCCTCAGTTAGTTAAAAGAATGAAATTGGCTGATATTATGACGATACTAGGTAGTATAGATATCATTATGGGAGAAGTTGATCGTTAAAATGATAATTGATACAACAGAACTCAATTCTTTTTCAAAATTGGAATACTTAAAAGAAGCCTATGGGATCATAGGGATGCTTATCCCTATTTTGATTCTTGTATTCGGAATCACAATAGGTGTACTAGTAATTGTATGGTTAGAAAGAGAAATTTCCGCAGGGATACAACAACGTATTGGACCTGAATACGCCGGTCCTTTAGGAATTCTCCAAGCTCTAGCAGATGGGACAAAATTACTTTTCAAAGAAAATCTTCTTCCATCTAGAGGAGATACTCGTTTATTTAGTATCGGGCCATCTATAGCAGTCATATCAATTCTACTAAGTTATTCGGTAATTCCTTTTAGTTATCGCCTTATTCTAGCCGATCTCAATATTGGCGTTTTTTTATGGATCGCTATTTCAAGTATTGCTCCCATTGGACTTCTTATGTCCGGATATGGATCAAATAATAAATATTCCTTTTTAGGTGGTTTACGAGCCGCTGCTCAATCGATTAGTTATGAAATACCATTAACTCTATGTGTGTTATCAATCTCTCTACGTGCGACTCGTTAAGACATAAATCTTTCCCTATTTCCTTTCTTGTCTTTCTAGGAAATAAGTTGAATGAATTGAATATCTATCTGTTTTTTTGTTCGGCATTCGGATTGATGAACTAAATCAGAAGTTATATGAGTGAAAGAAAACAGCTTATCAATTTGCAGTAAAAAGATTGAGTCTCATTTCCTATGTACAAGGGTTAAGCAGAATAAAACATAAACAATAAAGACTATTTATCCCCCGATTCGTTGATTGCTCATCACGGCTTGAAGCGGGTTCAAAAAATCCACTGTATGGAATTTTTACTACCGTTTAGATGTATTAGCATATACCATAACAGGGGGTTGAACAAGAATAAGTGGATGGTTAGGAAAACCAAGGTACACAAAGGGTTAGTAATGGAGATTGTGTAAATGAGACATTTTTATTTTTACAAAACAAGGAAGACTAATGGGGCTTTAAGTTGGTAGAAATGATCAGGCAGTACTTCCCAGGATTCCGGCCCAGAGTATGTCCTATCCACCTATTAAAAAAATAACTAACCGAAACGAAATAATCCTTTTTTGAAATCCCCTTTGAGAAAAAAGAATAGAAATGAAAATATATATAGATTGAATTCTTATCAGAATTCATGAATTAATGTAATGTCGAATTCTTTTTCGTAATCGAAAACAACAGGTCGAAATAGCGCTACTGCAAAGAGTAAGAGTATTTTATTGAAGGATTAAGTTATTACTCAAAAAAGAAACATTTAATTTAAATTATTAAATTTAAGAAGGGATGAGATCAATTCAGAAGTACTTTTTTTAGTCTAACGGACAGAATTCCAGTGGTCTAATTGGGACCTTTTGATAGATTTTGACTCTATCTATCCTACAAACATAAACATATCAAAATAAATGGGTTCGGTCCTTAGATTTATTTGCGATTCTGAGGAGCCGTATGAGGTGAAAATCTCATGTACGGTTCTGTAATAGCGATGCAAATAGTGATGTTATCATCGACTATGATTATCTAACAGTTCAAGTACAGTTGATATAGTTGAGGCACAGTCAAAATATGGTTTTTGGGGTTGGAATTTGTGGCGTCAACCTATAGGGTTTTTCATTTTTCTAATTTCCTCCCTAGCAGAATGTGAGAGATTGCCTTTTGATTTACCAGAAGCGGAAGAAGAATTAGTAGCGGGTTATCAAACTGAATATTCAGGTATCAAGTTTGGTTTATTTTATGTTGCTTCCTATCTAAATCTACTAGTTTCTTCTTTTTTTGTAACCATTCTTTACTTGGGCGGCTGGAATTTTTCTATTCCCTATATAATCGCCCCCACACTTTTTGAGATAAATAAAATAGGCGGAGTTTTTGGAATGACAATTGGTATCTTTATTACATTAATGAAAACTTATTTGTTCTTGTTCATTCCTATCGCAACAAGATGGACTTTACCTAGATTGAGAATGGATCAATTATTAAATTTTGGATGGAAATTTCTTTTACCTATTTCTCTAGGGAATTTATTATTAACAACCTCTTTCCAACTTCTTTCATTGTAAATACACTATTCTAGAATTCGCAACTTGTTTCAAACAAGAGAAAGAAACAGATATAAAATTATTCATAGATATTCACGATATGTTCCCTATGGTAACCGGGTTCATGAATTATGGTCAACAAACAGTACGAGCCGCAAGATACATTGGTCAAAGTTTCATGATTACCTTATCCCACACAAATCATTTACCTGTAACTATCCAATATCCTTATGAAAAATTGATCACATCGGAGCGTTTCCGCGGCCGAATCCACTTTGAATTTGATAAATGCATTGCTTGCGAAGTATGTGTTCGTGTATGTCCTATAGATTTACCTGTTGTCGATTGGAAATTGGAAACAGATATTCGAAAGAAACGGTTGCTTAATTACAGTATTGATTTCGGAATCTGTATATTTTGTGGTAATTGTGTTGAGTATTGTCCAACAAACTGTTTATCAATGACTGAAGAATATGAACTTTCTACTTATGATCGTCATGAATTGAATTATAATCAAATTGCTTTGGGTCGTTTACCAATGCCAGTAATTGACGATTACACAATTCGAACCGTTTTGAATTCGCCTCAAATAAAAAATGGATAACTCCTTTGATTCAAGAATAATTTCCAATTACCAAGGCTCCGGTTTGAGGATGAGTTTTTTCTTTTTTTTTTTTTTCAATAAAATAACTACAATCCAAATCCCAACTATTCGTTAATTGGCGAGAATCCAGGCTTAATTTGGATTGAAAATCTAGTCATATTCCAAAAGAAATATAGAATATAGTTTTTCGAGCTGCCATTTCGGATATCGGATAAAGGGCGGGGTTATCTGAATAATTGTACCTGCAGCAATCCACACCCATTAGAATTTACTTCAATTAGGAAGAAAAATGGGGTAACTTAACTTTCTTTTTCCTGATCAAGTCAATAAGGTCATGAAACATTTCAATTTATTTATTTCTTATTTTACATAGAATGGATTTACCCGGACCAATACACGATTTTCTGTTAGTCTTTCTGGGATCGGGTCTTATATTAGGAGGTCTGGGGGTAGTATTACTTACTAATCCAATTTATTCTGCCTTTTCGTTGGGATTGGTTCTTGTTTGTATATCCTTATTTTATATTTCATCAAACTCCCATTTTGTAGCTGCTGCGCAGCTCCTTATTTACGTGGGAGCTATAAACATTTTAATCATATTTGCTGTAATGTTTATGAAGGGTTCCCAATATTCCAAAGATGAAAATCTTTGGAATATTGGGAATGGGGTTACTTCAATAGTTTGTACAAGTATTTTTGTTTCACTAATGACTACTATTTCAGATACGTCATGGTATGGGATTATTTGGACTAGAAGATCAAACCAGATTATAGAGCAAGATTTGATAAGTAATAGTCAACAAATTGGGATTCATTTAGCAACCGATTTTTTTCTTCCGTTTGAGCTTATTTCAATAATTCTTTTAGTTGCTTTGATAGGTGCAATTGCTGTAGCTCGGCAGTAATAAATCGTTAAAACTCGTACTCAAAATCAAACTAACTTTGTTCTGTGTTATCATATCCATTTATTTCCGTTCAATTCTATTTAAATTAAGGGTTGTTCCTGGATACACTAGTCAATTGAATCGGTTAAATTAAATTGTTGTTCATATTGAAATGAATCAAGATTAATAAGGAGTCGGTCAATGATGCTCGAGCATGTACTTGTTTTGAGTGCCTATTTATTTTCTATCGGTATCTATGGATTGATCACGAGCCGAAATATGGTTAGAGCTCTTATGTGTCTTGAACTTATACTGAATGCAGTTAATCTAAATTTCATAACATTTTCTGATTTTTTTGATAGTCGCCAATTAATAGGAGACATTTTCTCCATTTTTGTTATAGCTATTGCAGCTGCTGAAGCAGCTATCGGACTGGCTATTGTTTCGTCAATTTATCGTAATAAAAAATCAATTCGTATCAATCAATCGAATTTGTTGAATAAGTAGTTGTAATAAATAATATTAATTCCGGAAATTCGAATATTCATCAATTTTTTGATTAGCATGTATAATACGTAATGTATGACTATGCTCATATTTGCGAAAACAGAAGAAATCAAAGTATCTTGGCCCCCTCTCATGAACCGATCCAGAAATAGATTAATTCGAAAAATTCTGGTAAATCATTGATTCATCTGGTAACTATGATTCATTTACAAATCTACTAGATCGAAATTTTATGATGTTTAAAAATTTATAGATCAAATGTCACATTCAGTAAAGATTTATGATACATGTATAGGGTGTACTCAATGTGTTCGGGCTTGTCCTACAGATGTCTTAGAAATGATACCTTGGGATGGATGTAAAGCTAAACAAATCGCTTCTGCTCCAAGAACGGAAGACTGTGTCGGTTGTAAAAGATGCGAATCCGCTTGCCCAACAGATTTCTTGAGTGTGCGGGTTTATTTATGGCATGAAACAACTCGCAGCATGGGTCTAGCTTATTGATACATTCCAGAAAATCCTTTACAAATCTATTTTCTTTTTTTTTTTTTTACCGACAAAACCCTTGCTCAAAATAATATATTTTGCGCTTTTTTTTGAGTACGGGTTTTCTGGTCTAAGTGTATCTTGTCTTTACCACGAATTATTTTCCTTGGTTAACAATAATTGTAGTTTTGCCAATATTCGCGGGTTCCTTAATTTTCCTTCTCCCTTATAGGGGAAATAAGATAATTAGATGGTATACAATATGTATATGTATATTAGAACTTCTTCTGACGGCATACGTATTCGGTTATCATTTTCAATTGGACGATTCATTAGTCCAACTGGCGGAGGATTATAAATGGATAAATTTTTTTGATTTTTACTGGAGATTAGGAATAGACGGACTTTCTATAGGACCCATTTTACTGACGGGATTTATCACCACTTTAGCTACTTTAGCGGCTCGGCCAGTTACTCGAGATTCCCGTTTATTCTATTTCTTGATGTTAGCGATGTACAGCGGTCAAATAGGATCATTTTCTTCTCAAGACCTTTTACTTTTTTTTATCATGTGGGAATTAGAATTAATTCCTGTTTATCTACTTTTATCCATGTGGGGAGGAAAGAAACGCCTGTACGCGGCTACAAAATTTATTTTGTACACTGCCGGGGGTTCCATTTTTCTCTTAGTAGGCGTTTTGGGTATCGGTTTATATGGTTCCAATGAACCAACATTAAATTTTGAAACATCATTGAATCAATCGTATCCTGTAGCATTGGAAATAATATTCTATATTGTATTTCTTATTGCTTTTGCTGTCAAATCGCCGATTATACCCCTCCATACATGGTTACCAGACACTCATGGAGAAGCACATTACAGTACTTGTATGCTTCTAGCCGGAATCTTATTAAAAATGGGAGCGTATGGGTTGATTCGGATCAATATGGAATTATTACCTCGCGCTCATTCTATATTTTCTCCCTGGTTGCTGATAGTAGGTACAATACAAATAATTTATGCAGCTTTAACATCTTCAGGTCAACGTAATTTGAAAAAAAGAATAGCCTATTCTTCTGTATCTCATATGGGTTTCATAATTATAGGAATTGGCTCTCTAACCGATATGGGACTCAACGGAGCCATTTTCCAAATAATCTCTCATGGATTTATTGGCGCTGCTCTTTTTTTCTTAGCAGGAACAAGTTATGATAGAATACGTCTTGTTTATCTCGACGAAATGGGCGGAATCGCTATCCCAATGCCAAAAATATTCACGATGTTCAGTATCTTATCGATGGCTTCTCTTGCGTTACCGGGTATGAGTGGGTTTGTTGCAGAATTAATAGTCTTTTTTGGAATAATTACCAGCCAAAAATATCTTTTAATTCCTAAAATA